CGGACAATACGACAGAGCAAAAGCTAGCTACTTTTTTTTTAATATTTCTTTCCTGCTTGAAGCTACGGCATCCCACCGATCCTAATCCGAAAGGGTGAGTTGATGCTAGGCTAGGGTGGTGCCTTACCCTGATTGCTCAGTTGTTAACTGAGCTAAACCATTCCCTTTTGAAAAAAAGATGGATTTGCCCACGGAGCGGTGAAATTACTTTCTTTCGAGTGATTTTATTCATCAATAGGGGACCATCCCATACCATAGGAAGTTGCTTCTTGGAATGCCGTCGTTCAAGCACAGGCTGACCACTGATTCAATCTTCAAACCAAAAGCCAAATCTTGCTACTAGAAAACCGAAGGAGCACACAAAGCAAACGAAGGGACTCACCAACGAATCAAGCTGAACACATCTTTGATCCACTCTACGAACTGAAAGCGAGATCTTGCAAAACAACCACGCAACGCCCGGATCTGCAAGAATGGCTATGTAGGTAAGGGGATCAGCGCTATGATCGCTTTGAGTTCTGCTTGAAATGTGTATGCTTACGTACGAGTTGCTATTCGGCCGTAGATCGGGTTCTGGGTTCTTCCCTCGAACTCCCTGAGTGGTATTTCGTAATGTAAAGCTAGTCTAAAGTAGATTCAGGATCAGGGTGGTGGGTGGGGTAAGAAGGTAGATGATAATAAAAAATTCTTTATCCTATTCTGCTAATTCTCTTCTTGTTGCACCATGTCCAAGCTTGACGATAGCAGTAGAACAAAAGTCACCATCGGACTCAAAGAATGAACCTTCCTTCCAAGATGTATGTCGTCCGACCCAACTTCAGACTCTTTCTTCCTGACCTATTTAACTCTCTGGCCGCAGTTATTTAGGTGGTATCCCGAGATTGAAGAGATCGAATTCCTCACGGGAACACACGAAACAAAGATATGAACTAGGTAAATAGAAATGGAAAAGAGATGTTTCCATTTCATCAAAATCATAAGCTTTTTCTACATCCATATGATCTACTAAAGTAGATCGGTATTGCCCATATAATGAAAGCAGATCTTGGTCCATGGAGTCCCAAGAAGGTAAGAACTCCAACCTGTCCGATGCTTCTTCGGCCAAATACGATATACAAGTGGGACCTGCACTATGAGCAAGCTGTGCGAAAAACCGCTTCTTTTTTCCGGTTTCGCACCAACTTGGGCGAAATGGGGTTCTACCGGGAAACCATGGATTTTTTAGTTTTCGCCATTGGTTACTGGTCGAGCCACTGGAATGGAATGAGATAAGAATCTCTGGAGATCTTTCCTCTCCACTTACTCGTAACAGGCTTTCCCTCTGTAGAAGACTTCTTCCGAATGGCATAATTGTCCTATTTTTTCCTCGATCTTCAAAGAAGACTGACTCCCCCTTCTCCTCTTTCATCGTCGTTGGTCCTTCTTTCACTAATGATCTCACCATTTTTTAGTAGTTCGCGCGAACGCGCGAGGGACTATCCTTTTTATCGCTTGCGCTTGCTTTTCACTCTCAAGGAAACGGTCTCTCTCTTCTATAAAGCGAAGCAAAGCGCATGGCGCTGAAGTGAAGAAAGCTCAATAAACACACACGAACACGATGCGCATAAATGAGACCGCTGATCATTTCATAAAACATATATGCTTGACCTTTCGCGATGCTTTTTTGGGGCGACCCACCAACCCAGCGATCGATGACAGAATGGTACGAACAAATAAAAGTCATTGGATTTGGTAGTTCTCCATTGACTTCTCTCTTTTCCCCTTTGCATATGTTCCTAAATGGGTGTGCGCCCCCAAGGGCCGGCCTCCCACTCTCTTATGCAGCATTTATTAGCTTGGCTGAGTTGGGTGGATCGTGCAATAAGCCTCTCTCGACTATCCCTTTCTCATACGTCTTTATGAAAGCCTCTCGCCTTTCGAGATCCGGTCCATCATCAACTCAGTCAGATCTTCTTGTTTGCTTGCTTTGATTAGGCTTCCTTTAACGGATTTGATCGGCATTTCGTGCCTGCAGCCCTGCTGGTTGTATCGCCCCGTACACCTCTTTTAACTAACTAAAAGCTTGGGCTTCTTCTGCGTTAAAAAGCTTGCTTCTCTTTTCTTGAAATATCTTTTTCGTAGAGTCAGGTCAGACATTCGCATCTTCTTCTACTAAATACCCAGAATCCTACCTCTATCCATAAGAATGGAAAGGTTTTCTAGTCGTACCTCTATTGATACGAGGGGCTGCTCCACTCTTCTATTGGTTTAGTGCGAAGGGCTGCCCTACATTCCTATTGGCACGAGGCAGTAGCCGCCGTTACCCGTTTTGGCCGAGAAGTCTTTTAAGATATCTCATAAGCAACTGAACTACCCTACGAGCAGCCAAAACAAAAGAAAGACTGCTAACAGCCTCTCGCCGGGAACTTATGTGAAAGAGAAGAGCAAACAAGAAAATCCGAGCTAGGTGGTCATAACGAAGTACGTTGGGAAACGGATTGCCATAATAGACAGTTGGTACGGAATCATTGAAATGAGGAGACACGTAGACTGCTCGAAGTGCGGGAAGTGCCTTTATTTACTAATCTAATTTAGGCCCGCAAGGGTAAGGGTACGACCAATCCATCTGCATCTGCTCCCCCTCTTCCATTCGTTGATCGAACTGCCGATGGTCGGGGGCGAAGAAACTCATTCTCATGCTCATGTGGTGGTTACAATTCAACCTACCCTTTTATCTTAATATCGAAAAATCCCTCCACTTTCACTCGTTATAGTATGATGAAAAAGCTCTCAAGCCACAGCCATTAGATGAAGAAGTTACTCCCTCTTATTAATTTAGTACGGAAGAGGACTACCCTACATCCCTTTGGCGCAAAGCGGCTGCCGCTGTCTGCTCCAGTCGAAATCTCTTTTGGGCTCATGAATAGAGGAAAGAGGATATCTCCCGTAAACCCAATAAATAATAGCTGGGATTGCCCGGTTTCTCTTCTAGTAAATAACCTTCGGAAAGAAAGCATTCCTCCCTCTCGCCTGCATCTGAGGGACTGGGCTCTAACCCAATAACTGAGCCTGCGTCAAGCTAGTTAAATCTTTAGAGGGGCGCTTTTGCCTAATACTAGGCCTACATTCTAGAAAGCAGGCACCGCTGCAACAGAAGAAAAGAAGGATCAACCAAATCCCCACCGACCGGTGAATGGAAGCGAGGGGCGAAGCAACTACTCAATAAGCAACAAAATTGATCTGCAAGCCATCATATATACATCATAAAGTTCCTAAGGCTACGCCCGGAGAAGACATGTACGGGAAAGCTGCCTCCCTTTGGTCAGCAGATGAAGGAGCCGGCCCCACAAGGTATGCATTTTCGGATTTTGCTGCAAGAGATGCTTCAGACTTGCTAATGTAATGGATTTGAATTCCTCTAATTGAGCCACAAAAACCCCAGTCCTTTTCATAGGATTTCGTATAATCCGGCACAGGAGATCTCAAAGCTACAACTAACCTCACGAAGATCAGGAAAAGATTCTAATTCCAGGTTTCTAGGCGGTGAACCGCTCTACTTTCTATAAAATTACTTGGGCTCGATCCAACATCAGGATGACCCGACAGGCCGAGCACGTCAACAACTTAATCACGACTTTGTGACCGGGGAAACAAGAGCTAGACTTCGGCAAAGGTCCCAATATCTATAGAATATGAATTTCTTGGAATTAAGTTTCCTTTACCAGTCTGTGTGCGAGATGCCCGGCAAACAAATATAATAAGGGTCGGTCGGTTCAGCATCTCAAGTGGTTGCTTCTTTCGATGTCCATGTGCCAATGCCAGGTTGGATCGGTCGAGACACTTGAATCTTAACTAGCTCCGTTTGCGTTGGATCAGCCTACTTCATGCACGAGCGGAAGACCTCCCCTGCCTTCCTAATAGGAACTAAAGGTACTGCGAAACCAGTCTACCTACCCGCTTGAAGATCCGGCAAGAACGGAGTGAACAAAATAGCTTGACTGCCTCGGAGATTAGAGTTATGATCTTTACACCTTCATTTGTGGGATCAGATCAGATGATGGGTCCAGAAGAGGGGCAAGCACGACTCTCTAAGGCATGGCGCCAAGCAAGACCCATCAAAAACCGATACCCAAATCTGTCTCGAATCAATATCCGAAGCTGACCTCGTCAATACGTGTTACACAAACGACGCATCGAACGAACAAGTAAGCGAATAGGGACCGGGTTCCTCGGGCAGCAAGCTGGCGAATCTAATAACTTTGATTCCTCATTCGATCAGTTGCGCTAACCCTGATTCCCCTCTTTCCTTTCCCTGGTTCGTTAAACAGAGTAGGGGGATCTAGCTTTAGCTCGAAGAGGAAACGAGTTCTCGTTCTGATCTGCACCGGGGGTTGCTTCGGTCAGTTACAGGGGCGGTCAGTAGGTAGTTCCGATTCTAGCTCCTAGCTCTGGAGAAGCAAACTTCAATGACAAAGATTTCACTACACTACTTATTACGTCAAACATTCCTCTTTCTACTTCTGACTCTCGCACGGATAGAGATGGAGGTCGGGATTCCCGCAGCACCGCGGCAATTCAATGAGCGAGACTTGCACTCAATAGTAGAACAATGAAAGCAGTAGTGGCACTCCCCATACTTAGATGGTCCGGCTACGCCTGGTTCTCCCTTTTCTCTTGATTTGCTTGCTCGAGGAAATGTATTCTGATTCCCCTTTCTTTTTATTAGTTTTAGGGTTGGGTCTGGCAGAGAGGAAGTACAATCAGCTACACCCGCCCTTGTGCCTCGTCAACTGGTTATCTTTTTTCCATTCACTTAGCCAGTGCTTCAGGTGGAACTGCTCATGTTGGGCATCCAATTAGCGCAGCATTGGGTATTGGTTCATTAGCTACATCTACATATAGACCGAAAAAATGCAATCACTTTATATTAGATATTAGGAAGGGAGATTTCTATTCAAATAGAAAAATAAAAAAAATTGAAATAGCGTATGAAATACGCCCAAAGACTCCCATGCCTTTCT